TTATGGGGTAGGAAATTATTTGTATGATTTCATTATGGGGCTTGTGTCAGATTTAGTATTGATTTATTAAAAAAAATGCGCGTAGATCTAGGGACGAAGCACTGTAGGGGGGTGGTGAATATCAAAGCAGAGGATCAGTTTTGTAAGGGGGAAGGGGGGTTGAATCCCTATGAGATAGGGTTTTTTGAGTCCGGGGGGATAATAGAGTACTATGTCCTGTAACCATTAATTAAATAACACCTATTGGTTGTGCTAGTCCAATCAAAAATACACACAGGTCCAGCTACAATTTATTTGACTGTGACGGGGCCTTTCTAAGGCCATAGCTGAGTCGGTGCAAGCTCCCCCCCAAAAATTAAAAAATACCAAATGTATGAAACCTCAGTTATGTTGGGCATGGGCTGATTAGTCATAAGTCCATCGAGATGTCTTATTTAAGGGGAACGAGTGGGCGATTTTAAGTTAAAATGGTCCTGAAGTAAGAACCAGATGTCTTATAAAGATCATTATTAGCTACCCCCACGAGGTATGGGCCCGGTGCGAGAAGGGGGATCCCTGCCGAGCGGGTTGCTGGTTTCACGCGGCATGGTGATTAAGCTCGTGATCTAATGGAGCGACCATAGAGAATAATGGAAATAAAATTGATAGGGGATATATAATATGTAAGAGTATACATATTATGTAATATGTAAAATTAATGATAATTAATACGAGCTTTAACTTATCGTATGGAAAATAAATGAATGCACAATAATACATAGCATGCATATATGGATATTTACAAGGAGAGACTAAAATATTAGCATGCATACGTATATGAATATGTAATATGTACAGTAAAATGTTTTAAAACAAATTACTTTTAATACTGACATAGTACTGTGATGTTGTGGTAATTGTACAATAAGCTTTTTTCAAGGAATAGTTTATGTAGAATTCCAGCTTTGGGTGTTGGTGGTGAGGTTTAATGTCTCTTCCTTGAGTCTTAGGGAGGAATGGGATTCTCCTTTTCCGGTTTACAAGACCGAGGTATTTTGTTATACTACAAAGACTCTTCATTTTAGAAGTTTATTTTCAATAAGGCCAGCTGTTGGTATTAGCACTAGGATTAGGAGGAAGTATAGGATGGATGCTAATTGGCCTACAATGATGTATGGGTGTTCTACGGGTTGGCCTCCAATTCATGTTAAGGTTAAGAGGTCAGCGATTAGGGTTCAAAATAGGAGTTGGCTGAAGGGTCGGAATATTATGCTTCGTTGTTTGGATGTTTGAAGTATTGGGATAAAGATTAGGACAAGGATGGAAAGTAATAGTGCTAGTACTCCTCCAAGTTTATTAGGGATTGATCGTAAGATTGCGTATGCGAATAGGAAGTATCATTCTGGTTTGATGTGTGCAGGGGTGCTTAGTGGATTTGCTGGAGTATAGTTGTCAGGGTCTCCTAGTAGGTCGGGGGTGAATAGGGTTAGTGCTAGTAGGGTTAAGATTAAGAGTAAAGCGCCAAGGATATCTTTGATTGTATAATAAGGATGGAATGGGATTATGTCTATGTTGGATGGGATTCCTGTGGGATTGTTGGATCCTGTTTCGTGTAGGAATAGCAAGTGAACGGCTGATAATGCTGTGATGATGAACGGGAGGATAAAGTGGAAAGCGAAGAAGCGTGTTAGTGTTGCTTTGTCTACGGAAAATCCACCTCAGATTCATTCAACTAAGGTAGTGCCAATATAAGGGATTGCTGATAGGAGATTGGTGATGACAGTTGCGCCTCAGAATGATATTTGTCCTCAGGGCAGGACGTAGCCTACGAATGCAGTAGCTATGACTGTTAATAGTAGGAGTACACCAATGTTTCATGTTTCTTGGAATATATAAGAGCCATAGTATAGGCCACGTCCAATGTGGGCGTATAGACAGATGAAGAATATGGAGGCTCCGTTTGCATGTAAATAGCGGATGAATCAGCCATAGTTGACGTCTCGGCAGATGTGTGCGACTGATGAGAAAGCAGTTGAGGTGTCTGGCGTGTAATGTATTGCTAGAAATAATCCTGTTAGGATTTGTATAATTAGGCAGAGGCCTAGTAAGGAACCAAAATTTCATCAAGAGGAGATGTTAGATGGAGTGGGTAGATCAATGAATGCATCATTGAGGATTTTTATTAGTGGGTGTGTTTTTCGGATGTTGGTCATTAGGGTTCTTGTAGTTGAATTACAACGATGATTTTTCATGTCATTGGTCATGGTTGGAGTCCATGTGAGAATAATGGCAATATATATTGTTTTTATTATGAGCACTATTTTTGTAATTAGTCTTGTTGGGGTTTCTTCGAAACCTTCACCGATTTATGGTGGTTTAGGGTTGATTGTGGGTGGTGCTATGGGATGTGGAATTGTTTTTAGTTTTGGGGGTTCATTTTTAGGTTTAATAGTATTTTTAATTTATTTAGGAGGGATATTAGTTGTGTTTGGTTACACAACGGCTATGGCTACTGAACAGTATCCTGAGGTTTGGGTTTCTAATAAAGTTGTACTTGGGGGATTTGTTTTGGGTTTAGTGTTAGAATTATTAGTAGTATTGTATGTTTTAGAGGGTGGGAAAGTGAATATTGTGTTTGAGTTTAATGGATTGGGGGATTGAGTTATTTATGATACAGGGGATTCTGGATTTTTTAGTGAGGAAGCTATGGGGATTGCTGCGTTGTATAGTTATGGTACTTGATTAGTTATTGTTACTGGATGATCTCTGTTTATTGGTGTAGTGGTTATTATGGAGATTACTCGGGGTAATTAAATAGTAGTATGCTGAGAATTAGGGTAATGAGGAAAGATAGGAAGTAGAGTTTGATAAGTCCTTTTTGGTTTGAAGTTAGTGTGGAGGCTTTTAGTTGAATGAGAGCTGTTGTTTTTGGTAAAATTGTTTCTGTTCAGGTTAGGTCTAATAAGGAGGTTGCAAATTTTTGGCTTATTGTTAGAACTAGATGAGGGGGTAAGCGATGTATGATTGTAGGGAAATAGCCTAATAGAGTAGAAAATTTAGTAGAGTCTGATGAGTATGGATATTTTAGGTTTTTTGAGTAGTTGTTAATTTCAAATGCGAGAATAAAGCCTAGGATTGTCACTGTGAGAGCTGTTAGTTTTAGATATAGGGGTATAGTCATTAGAGGGATGTTTATTGGGGGTATACTGTTGGAAAGGATAAATCCGGCAAAGATGCTTCCGATTAATAGGCGTTTAATAGGGTTAATCAGTAGGGGGTTATTTTCATTAATGTTTGTGAGAGGAGGGAAGCGGGGTTCTTCTAGTAGAGTAAAGAAAATGATACGAGTACTGTAGATAGCTGTTATAGAGGTGGCAATTAGTGTTAGTAATAGGGCTCAGGCGTTGGTATAAGACGAAGTGGCGGCTTCAATGATAAGGTCTTTAGAATAGAATCCTGTGAGGAATGGTATTCCTGTTAGTGCGAAGCAGCCGATGATTAGGGCAGTTGTGGTGAAGGGGAGGATTTTGTATAGTCCCCCTATTTTTCGGATATCTTGTTCATTGTTTAAATTATGGATGATGGAGCCGGAACATAGGAATAATATGGCTTTGAAGAAAGCGTGTGTACAAATATGTAGGAATGCTAGGTGTGGTTGGTTGAGGCCTAGTGTCACTATTATTAGGCCGAGCTGGCTAGAGGTGGAGAAAGCAATAATTTTTTTGATATCATTTTGGGTTAAGGCGCAGATAGCTGTGAATAGGGTGGTGAGGGCGCCTAGAGAAAGTATTATTGTTTGAATAAGTTTGTTATTTTCTGTTAGGGGGTAAAAGCGGATAAGTAAGAAAATTCCTGCTACGACTATTGTACTTGAGTGGAGTAGGGCTGAGACTGGAGTGGGGCCTTCTATTGCTGAGGGTAGTCAGGGGTGTAGACCAAATTGGGCTGATTTTCCAGCTGCGGCTAATGTAACTCCTACGAGAGGGAGGATTGGGGGATTTTGGTTAAGTGTGAAGATTTGTTGTAGGTCTCATGCATTTGTATTATGTAGGAATCAGGCTATGGATAGAAGGAATCCAATGTCTCCGATACGATTATATAGGATTGCTTGAAGGGCAGCTGTATTAGCATCTGTTCGTCCGAATCATCAGCCAATTAATAGGAAGGATATAATACCTACTCCTTCTCATCCAATAAATAATTGGAAGAGGTTGTTAGCTGTGACAAGGATAAGTATGGTGATGAGGAAGATGAGTAGATATTTGAAGAATTGGTTGACGTAGGGGTCGGAGTGCATATATCATATTGAAAATTCTATAATAGATCATGTAATGAATAGTGCTACGGGCATGAATATAAGTGAAAAGTAGTCTATTTTAAAGCTGAGTGTTAATTTAAGGGTGTGGATGGTGATTCAGTGTCAGTTTGAGATGAGCATTTCTTGGTTTGTGTGGATGAATATTGTTATTGGGATCAGGCTGGTGATGAAAGCGAGGAGGGTTATGTTTTTTACATAATGTTGATATTTATTATTTTTGTAGAAGTCTGTATTAGATGCTATGATAGGGGCTATTAGTATAAGTAGTGTGAGTAGGGTGGAAGAAGTAAATAAGTTTATTACTTTTATTTGGAGTTGCACCAATTTTTTGGTTCCTAAGACCAATGGATAACTACTATCCTTTAAAAGCTTGAAAAAGCCACATTGTTAAGTGTGGAACGCATGAATTAGCAGTTCTTGCAGTTCTTTTTCGGTAAGTAAGAAGGTCTTATCTTCTGTTTTTAGTTTCACAAACTAATGGTTTTTTTAAACTATACTTACAATAAAGGGGACCTAGAATGATTTTAGGGTTTAGTGATAGGAGTAGGAGAGGGATAATGTGTAGGGCTATTAAGGCATGTTCCCGTGTAAAGGTAGGGGTGAGATTGTTAATATGGTGTGTGTGTTTGCCACGTTGTGTTATGATTAGTATGTATAGGGAGTAGAGAGCTGTAATTACAATGTTTACTCCTATAAGGATAATAGTAAGGTTTGATCATGAGAAGGTTGATATAATTACGAGTAGTTCTCCAATCAGATTAATGGTAGGGGGTAGGGCAATGTTTGTTAAGCATGCTAATAGTCACCAAGTAGCTATTAGTGGAAAAAAGATTTGTAGGCCTCGTGCTAGGATTATGGTTCGGCTGTGGATGCGTTCATAGTTTGAGTTTGCTAGACAGAATAGTATGGAGGATGTAAGGCCATGGGCAATTATTAGGGCGGTGGCTCCTATGTAACTTCAAGGAGTTTGGATGAGGACAGCTGCGATGACGAGTGCTATGTGGCTGACTGAGGAGTATGCGATTAGTGATTTTAGATCTGTTTGGCGTAGGCAAATAGAACTGGTTATGATTATTCCCCATAGGGATAATACAAGGAAAGGATATGCTATATGTTCTGTTAAGGGGTTAAGAATTGATGTGATTCGTAGTATTCCATAGCCTCCGAGTTTTAGTAATACGGCTGCAAGGACTATTGAGCCTGCAATGGGGGCTTCTACATGTGCTTTGGGTAGTCAAAGATGTAACCCATAAAGGGGTATTTTTACTAGGAAGGCTATTATGCAAGCTAGTCATATGAAAGTGTTAGATCAGGAGGTTGATAATGGTTGAGCTCAGTATTGTAATAATAGGAAGTTTAGGGAGCCCACTGTGTTTTGTAAGTATGTTAATGCTACTAGTAAAGGGAGAGATCCTATAAGTGTATAGAATAAGAAATAGAGTCCTGCGTTAAGTCGTTCTGTTTGGTTGCCTCAACGGGTGATGATGATGAGGGTGGGAATTAATGTGGCTTCAAATATGATGTAAAATATAATTAGCTCTATAGCAGTGAAGGTTATAATTAAGAGGACTTGAAGTATGACTAGTATTGTAATGTAGAGTTTTTTTCGGGCGAGTGGTTCTTTTAGAAGGTGAGATTGGCTTGCTATTAGTATTAGGGGGAGAAGTCATATTGTTAATATTAAGAGTGGTGCAGAAAGGGGGTCAGAGAAGAATATTAAAGAGTAATTAAGGCTATTATCGTTAAATTGATTAAGTAGGAGTAAACTTGTAAAGCTAATTAATAAGCTATGGGTTGTAGTATTGATTCAGATAAAGTTGCTTTTTGATAATCAAGTTAGAGGTATGAGTATGATAGTGGGAATAATAAATTTTAGCATTGGAGGAGGTTAAGGTTTTGTACATAGTCAGTACCATATGTGTTGGAGACTATAACTAATAAAGCTAGTCCGATAGCTGCTTCGCAGGCTGCAAATACTAAGAGAATGATTGGTATCATGTTGGCTAAGGTAAAGTGTGTATTTAGGATTGTAAGGGTCGCTAAGATAAATAATGATAATACTATGCCTTCTAGACATAATAATGCGGATATTAGGTGGGATCGATACATTAATAAGCCTGTGAGGGATACTGTAAAGGCAACTAGGATATTAATGTGGACTAGAGACATTTGGTACTTGTGAGTTTAGATCACAGTCTAGTGGGTCGAAACCACTTGTTTTATTTTAAACTAAGTATCATATTTATCTCATTCTAGGCCTTTTTGGGTTCATTCATAGGCAAGGCTAGCTGCTAGTAGGGAAATTAGGAATAAGGCCATAAGAAGTATTGTTGTTAAATTATTTGTTTGGATTGCTCAAGGTAAGGGAAGTAGGAGAGCAATTTCTAGGTCAAATAAGAGGAAGGTAATTGCAACTAGGAAAAATTTTATGGAGAAGGGTAGGCGAGCAGATCCTATTGGATCAAAGCCACATTCGTAAGGGCTAGTTTTTTCTGCATAGGTGTTTAGTTGGGGGAGTCAAAAGGCAATAAGTATTAGTAGTAGGGCTAGGGTTGTGTTTGTTAATAATGTTAATAGAAGGTTTATTGTTCTTTTTCGGAGTGTACCGAAACTAACTGATTGGAAGTCAGTTGTACTTATTAATACTAAAAGGACTATGAGCCTCATCAATAGATTGATACATAGAGGAATAATCATACAACATCTACGAAATGTCAGTATCAAGCAGCGGCTTCAAAGCCAAAGTGGTGGTTTGATGTGAAGTGGAATATTATTTGGCGTATGAAGCAGACGATAAGGAAGGTGGATCCGATGATGACATGTAGTCCGTGGAAGCCTGTGGCTACGAAGAAAGTAGAGCCGTAAACTCCATCTGAAATTGTGAATGGGGCTTCGTAGTATTCTGATGCTTGGAGTAGGGTGAAATAGAGGCCGAGTATGATTGTAATGAAGAGAGCTTGGAGTATATGTTTGCGGTTACCTTCTATGAGACTATGGTGGGCTCAAGTAATAGATACACCAGAAGCTAGTAGTACGGAAGTGTTGAGAAGTGGGACTTCTAGTGGGTTTAGGGGATGAATACCTGTTGGTGGTCAGGAGCCTCCCAGTTCAGGAGTAGGGGCAAGGCTTGAGTGATAAAAGGCTCAGAAAAAGCCTGTAAAAAATAGGACTTCTGATAAGATAAATAGGATTATGCCATATCGAAGTCCCTTTTGAACAGTTGGTGTGTGGTGACCTTGGAAAGTACTTTCTCGGATGATGTCTCGTCATCATTGGTATATTGTTAGAATATTTGTTAAAAAGCTTAAGGTTAGTAAAATTATTGAGTTGAAATGGAATCATATGATTAGGCCTGATGTTATGAGGAATGCTGAGAGAGCTCCTGTGAGTGGTCAAGGACTGGGATTTACTATGTGGTAGGAGTGGGTCTGGTGGGTCATTATGTATTGTCTTGCAGGTATAGGCTTACTAGTAGGGTGAATACGTAGGCTTGGATTAGGGCTACAGCGAATTCGAGGATGATTAATAGGGTGAGAATAATAAATGTGATGAGAGCTGTGAATAGACTAATGCTTATTAATGCAAGGGTTGCGCTTCCAATTAGATGTAGTAGTAGGTGACCTGCTGTGATGTTCGCTGTCAGCCGCACTGCTAGGGCTAAGGGTTGAATAAATAGGCTAATAGTTTCGATTATTACTAATATGGGAATTAGGAAAGTGGGTGTGCCTAGTGGTAAAAGGTGGGCTAGAGATATTTTTGTTTTATTACGGAATCCAATGAAGACGGTGCCAGCTCATAATGGAATAGCTATGCCTAAATTTATAGAGAGTTGAGTAGTAGGTGTGAATGAGTGAGGTAGTATTCCAAGAAGGTTTGTGGAAGCGATAAAAAGGAAAAGTGAGATGAGTATTAGAGATCAGGTCTGTCCTTTGGGGCTATGTGTAATTATTAGTTGTTTTGATGTGAGCTTGGTAAGTCATTGTTGGATGGCGACCATGCGGTTATTGATTAATCGATTTGGTGTTGGAAATAACATAGTGGGAAATATAATAATTAGAGTAGTAATAGGAATACCTAGTACAATTGGGATTATGAAAGAGGCAAATAGATTTTCGTTCATGTATGGTTTCAAGGGGTTTGTTGTTTTTGTAGTTTGGTGTCTACTGGTTTGGGAGAGGGAGAGTAAAAGTGTTTTGAAATTTTTAATTGAAGTAGTGCGAACAGGGTGAAGATTATGGAGAGAATGGTAAGGAGCCATGTTGATGTATCTAGTTGTGGCATATCACTAAGGGGAGTCTATAACTCTCAATCTTTAACTTAAAAGGTTAACGCTAGTTTAGCTTCTTAGTGAAGTTATAATATGGATGCAGATCATTTTTCAAAATTCTCTAAAGGTACTAGTTCGAGAACGATTGGTATAAAGCTATGATTAGAGCCGCAAATTTCTGAACATTGTCCATAGAACAGACCAGGTCGTGTTGATATTAGGGTTGTTTGGTTTAGGCGGCCAGGAATTGCGTCTGTTTTTAGGCCTAGAGAAGGGACAGCTCATGAGTGTAATACATCTTCTGAGGAGACTAATATTCGAATTGTCATTTGTATGGGTAGGACCATTCGATTATCTACTTCTAACAATCGTAGTTCGCCTGGTTTTAGGTCTGAGGTTGGAACTATGTATGAGTCAAAGTTTAGGTCTTCGTAGTCGGTATATTCATAGCTTCAGTATCATTGATGTCCTATTGTTTTTACGGTAAGGGAGGGATTGTTGATTTCGTCTATTATGTAGAGAATTCGTAGAGAAGGTAGGGCGATTATGATTAGAATAACGGCTGGGAGGACGGTTCAAATAGTCTCCACTTCTTGAGCGTCTATTGTACTAGTGTGAGTTAATTTGGTTGTTAGTATTAGTGTAATAATATAAAGAACTAAGGAGCTGATCAAGAAGACGATTATCAATGCGTGGTCGTGAAATTGTAGGAGTTCTTCTATAACGGGTGATGCTGCGTCTTGTAAGCCTAGTTGAAAGGGATAAGCCATGGAGATATACAGGATTTTCACTTGTGATTTAACTTTGACAAAGTTACGTAAGACTTTACTAATATCTCGCTTATAAAGAAAGACATAATGGTTATGATGTTGGCTTGAAACCGATTAGAGGGGGTTCGATTCCTTCCTTTCTTGAATATTTTAGGTTGACGTATACTGGTTCTTCGAATGTGTGGTATGGTGGAGGACATCCGTTTAGTCATTCAAGGTTTGTGGAAGTGAGGTCTACCGCTAATACTTCTCGTTTAGATGCGAATGCTTCTCAGATAATAAAAATTATTAGTATAACTGCTGTTAGTGAGATAAATGAGCCTATTGATGAAATGGTGTTTCATGTTGTATAAGCATCTGGATAGTCAGAATATCGGCGAGGCATTCCAGATAGGCCTAGGAAGTGTTGTGGGAAGAATGTCATGTTTACACCTACGAATATAATTACGAATTGAATTTTTGTTCATGTTGGGTTGAGTGTATACCCTGAAAATAATGGAAATCAGTGAACGAAACCTCCTATAATGGCAAAGACAGCTCCTATTGAAAGCACATAGTGAAAATGAGCAACCACATAATAGGTGTCGTGGAGGATGATATCTAGAGATGAGTTAGCTAGGATGATACCGGTTAAACCTCCTACTGTGAATAAGAAGATAAAACCTAGGGCTCATATTAGGGCAGGAGATCATTTAATATTTCCTCCGTGAAGTGTTGCTAGTCAACTGAAAACTTTTACTCCTGTAGGAATTGCGATAATTATAGTAGCTGATGTAAAATATGCTCGTGTGTCCACGTCTATTCCAACTGTGAACATATGATGAGCTCATACAATGAAACCTAGGAAACCAATAGAAACTATAGCTCATACTATTCCCATATACCCAAAAGGTTCTTTTTTCCCTGAATAATAAGTAACGATGTGTGAAATTATTCCAAAGCCGGGCAGAATTAAAATATATACTTCAGGATGGCCAAAAAATCAGAATAAGTGTTGATATAAGATTGGGTCACCTCCTCCTGCCGGGTCGAAAAAGGTTGTGTTTAGATTTCGATCAGTTAGTAGTATAGTAATTCCGGCTGCTAGGACAGGTAATGATAGTAAGAGTAAGACTGCTGTGACTAAGACTGATCAGACGAAGAGAGGTGTTTGGTATTGGGTTATAGCGGGTGGTTTTATATTAATAATAGTTGTGATGAAGTTAATAGCTCCAAGGATTGAAGATACACCGGCTAAATGTAGAGAGAAAATAGTAAGGTCTACTGAGGCTCCTGCATGTGCTAGATTTCCGGCTAGAGGAGGATATACAGTTCAGCCTGTACCTGCGCCGGCCTCAACTATTGAAGATGCTATTAGTAATAGAAAGGAAGGGGGGAGTAGTCAGAAGCTTATGTTGTTCAGACGAGGGAATGCTATGTCAGGGGCTCCGATTATTAAGGGAACTAATCAGTTCCCAAAGCCTCCAATTATAATAGGTATAACTATAAAGAAAATTATTACGAAGGCATGAGCTGTTACTAGAACATTATAAAGCTGGTCGTCTCCGATAAGTGTGCCAGGTTGACCTAATTCAGCACGAATCAACAAGCTTAGACCGGTACCTACTATTCCTGCCCAAGCGCCAAATAGTAAATATAGGGTACCAATGTCTTTGTGATTGGTAGAGAATAGTCATCGGTTTATGAACATAGGTAAAATGGTCGAGTAGGCATTAGACTGTAAATCTAAAGACAGAGGTAGAGTCCTCTTTTTACCAGGTCCTGTAGTGAATGATCATTTTGAATTGCAAATTCAAAGAAGCAGCTTCAATCCTGCCGGGACTTCTCCCGCCTTTTTTTTCTTGCGGCGGGAGAAGTAGATTGAAGCCAGTTTACTAGGGTATTTAGCTGTTAACTAAAAGTTCGTGGGAGATGTATCCCTCCAATCTAGTGAGGATTTAGCTTAATTAAAGTGTTTGATTTGCATTCAATTGATGTAAGATATAGTCTTGCAATCCTTATTGGGCAGGGGTTAAGTAAAATTATACTTGCTTAGGGCTTTGAAGGCTCTTGGTCTTGTTTAACCTAAACCCCTATAGTAGGATGAAGAGTGCTGGTGTGAGGGGTAGAAGTATTGTGGATAGTACGATTGCTGTTGGTAGGAGCGTTATTTGTTTTACAGGGTAGAATTGTCATTTTATTTTTATGTTATTAATGGAGGGAAATAGGGTTAATGCTGTAGAGTAGGTAAGGCGTATATAAAAGTATAGGTTGAGTAGAGCTGTGATGGCTATGAGGGTGGGTAGGATGAGGGTATCGTTTTTTGTTAGTTCTTGAATAATTATTCATTTAGGTATAAAGCCTGTGAGTGGAGGAAGACCTCCTATAGAGAGTAGGGTGAGTATAGTAAAAGTTGTTATAACGGGTATTGTATTCCATGTTTGGGATAGTAGTAGTGTGGTGGTGGTGGAGTTTTGAATGAGTAATATAAATATAGTAAAGGTTATTACAATATAAATTAATAGGTTTAGTAAGGTGAGAGTTGGGTTATATAGTAAAATAGCGGTTATTCATCCTATATGGGCAATTGATGAGTAGGCTATAATTTTTCGGAGTTGTGTTTGGTTTAGTCCACCTCAACCTCCAATTAGAATTGATAAGAAGGACATAGTGATTATTAGGTGTAGGTTGATTGATGGTGAGATTTGGTAAAGGATTGAGATAGGTGCTAGTTTTTGTCATGTAAGTAGAATTAGTCCTGTGCTTAGGGGAATGCCTTGTGTAACTTCTGGTACTCAGAAGTGAAAGGGGGATAATCCTAGTTTAATGGCTAGAGCTATTGTTATTAGAATAGATGCTGTTGGGTCGAATAATTTTATGATGGTTCATTGGCTAGAATGTATTAGGTTAATAATAATTGCTAGTATAAGTAATGAGGACGCTGTGGCCTGTGTTAGAAAGTATTTAGCTGAGGCTTCTGTGGCTCGGGGGTTAGGTTTTTTTATTATGATGGGGATGATGGCTATTATGTTTATTTCTAGTCCGATTCAGGCAAATAATCAATGGGAGCTAATGGTGACAATTGTTGTGCTTAGGATGAGGGTTGTTAGTAGGGTGATAGAGACAAATGGGTTAATTAGTATGGGAAGGATATAAACCAACATTTCCGGGGTATGGGCCCGGTAGCTTATTTAGCTGACCTTACTGTAGATTATGGTGTAGTGTGGTAGCACGAAGAATTTTGAATTCTTAAGGGTAGGTTCGATTCCTATTATTCTAGAAATAAGAGGATTTAAACCTCTATTATTTACTCTATCAAAGTAACTCTTTTGTCAGACATATTTCTTGTCTTATGTTTGGGGTGGGATACTTGCTGTTATGATGGGTAGTGAGACATGTCATATGCAGAGAGCTAGTGTTAGTGGGAGGAAATTTTTTCAAAGGAGGTGTATTAGTTGATCATATCGGAATCGGGGGTAGGATGCTCGGATTCATAGGAAGGATATTGTTAGTAGTAGTGACTTGACAATTAGGTTTGTTGTACATAGTTCTGGTATATAGGGGTTGTGGAATGCTCCTAGAAATAGGATAGTTGTGAATATATTTATTATGATAATGTTGGCATATTCTGCTAGGAAGAACAGGGCGAAAGGACCAGCAGCGTATTCTACGTTAAATCCAGATACGAGTTCTGATTCTCCTTCTGTAAGGTCGAAGGGGGCTCGATTAGTTTCTGCTAAGGTGGAGATGAATCATATTATAGCTAGTGGTCATGAAGGGAAGAGTAGTCATAGTTTTTCTTGTGTGGTGTTTAGTGTAGATAGAGTGAAGGAGCCGTTTATTAGAAGTACTGATAATAGAATGATAGCTAGTGTTACTTCGTATGAGATTGTTTGTGCTACTGCTCGCAGAGCTCCAATTAGAGCGTATTTTGAATTGGAAGCTCATCCGGATCATAAGATGGAGTAGACAGCTAGGCTTGATATTGCTAGTATGAATAGTACTCCTAGGTTTATGTTGATGAGTGGATGTGGTATGGGTAGGGGAGCTCATATTGTGAGAGCTAGGGCTAGTGCCAGTACGGGTGCAATTATAAATATGGTAGTTGAAGATGTGGCTGGTCGTAAGGGTTCTTTAGTGAATAGTTTGATTGCGTCGGCGAAGGGTTGTAGTAGGCCGTATGGGCCTACGATATTTGGTCCTTTTCGGAATTGTATATAGCCTAGGATTTTACGTTCTACTAGCGTTAGGAATGCTACAGCTAAGAGAATAGGGAGAATGAGTGTTAGAATGTTAATTATAAACATTTGTTGAAGAGAGGATTTGAACCTCTGGGTATAAAAGCTTAAGTTTTATGCAATTGCCGTACTCTGCCACTTCAACAAAGCCCTGATCTTGGGCAGGGTATGTTTGCGCTAGGTTATTAGGTTGAGACTGGGTCACTAATTGTTTGAAGGCGCTTTTTTAAAGTTGGCCTTATTTCTCTTGTCCTTTCGTACTGGGAGAAATGCGTAATAGATAGAAACCGACCTGGATTACTCCGGTCTGAACTCAGATCACGTAGGACTTTAATCGTTGAACAAACGAACCCTTAATAGCTGCTGCACCATTAGGATGTCCTGATCCAACATCGAGGTCGTAAACCCTATTGTCGATATGGACTCTAGAATAGGATTGCGCTGTTATCCCTAGGGTAACTTGTTCCGTTGATCAAAATTTTGGATCAATAAGTGATACTATACTTTGGCTGGTAGGCCTAAGTTTTAATCACTCGGAGGGTTTTTTATACTCCGAGGTCACCCCAACCGAAATTGTCAGCTCATGTAAAGCTTTGTTATCCCTTGGTGGTATTATTTTATGCTTTTTGAGTTGATTAATTAAAGCTCCATAGGGTCTTCTCGTCTTATTGTATTATCCCCGCCTCTTCACGGGGAGGTCAATTTCACTGATTAAGAGTAAGAGACAGTAAAACCCTCGTGTGGCCATTCATACAAGTCCTTATTTAGAGAACAAGTGATTATGCTACCTTTGCACGGTCAAGATACCGCGGCCGTTTAACGATTGTCACTGGGCAGGCAGTGCCTCTAATACTAGTTATGCTAGAGGTGATGTTTTTGGTAAACAGGCGGGGTTTGCGTTTGCCGAGTTCCTTTTACTCTTTTTAATCTTTCCTTGGTGCACACCTGTGTTGGATTAACAGTACGATTAATAAATAGTTTAGTGTTAGGCTATATTTATTAGTTGTTAACTATCAGTATATTATCAGTTACTGATATAAGCTTGTGCAAGGAGAAAAATTTTCTTGTTACTCATATTAACAGTATTTCTTCTATAGTTAAATAGATTAGTCCAATAGTCAGGCTAGGAGTTTTTTGTCTATTATTGAAATTAAAACTTATTTTTGTTGTTGAGCTTGAACGCTTTCTTAATTGATGGCTGCTTTTAGGCCAACTATGGTTTAAGTTTTATGTTACTCTCTAGTAAAGGTTGTATCCATTTCTAAAAAGCTGTACCTTTTTAGACTAACAGTTAAACATACGTTGGAACTTAGTATGGTTTTTAGTATTGTTTAATGTTGAACTGAAATTCCTTTCTTGGACAACCAGCTATCACCAGGCTCGTTAGGCTTTTCACCTCTACTTACAAGTCTTCTCACTATTTTGCCACATAGATGAGTTTGTTCTAGTTACTGCTCATAAGTAGCTCGTCTGGTTTCGGGTAATTTAACTTAAGGTCTCTTTGCTAAATTATTACTAGTTAAATCATTATGCAAAAGGTACAAGGGGTAAACTTTGCTTTTTTCTACTTTTAATAATTCTTTCATCTTTCCCTTACGGTACTTTCTCTATAGCGCCATTGATAATTAAATTTCTATCTCCTATACTTTAGATGTATGGTGAATGTTTTATTTGACAGACTTATAGTAGTTGTGATGAGGAGGAGTATGGGCTAGATATAGTTCAAGATGTGCACGAGTTGTGAAATCTTCTAGGTGTAAACTAGATGCTTTGTTTAAGCTACATCTTGTTTATCCAAGCACACCTTCCGGTATGCTTACCTTGTTACGACTTGTCTCCTCTTGTACGCTTGCTTAGCATGGGTTAGCAATCTGGGGCTTCGCTATGGCACTTGAGGAGGGTGACGGGCGGTGTGTGCGTGCTTCATGGCCTTATTCAATTAAGCATTCTATTCTTAATTTACTGCTAAATCCTCCTTTAGTTTTTAGGTTTCATAAAAACTTTCGTGTAAGTTTAAGGGGTGTTCTTATTATAGAAAATGTAGCCCATTTCTTCCCAATCCATAGGTTACACCTTGACCTAACGTTTTTACGTGCAGTAGTTGTGCTTACTTTCATTCCTTTTTTAGGGTTTGCTGAAGATGGCGGTATATAGACTGAAGTAGCAAGGATTGGTGAGGTTAATCGTGGTTTATCGTTTACAGAACAGGCTCCTCTAGAAGGATATGAAGCACCGCCAAGTCCTTTGAGTTTTGGGCTGTTGCCGATAGTACTCTGGCGAATAATCTTGTTTTAGGATTATTTAAGTTTACGACTAAGCATAGTGGGGTATCTAATCCCAGTTTGGGTCTTAGTTGTCGTGTACTCAGTTTATGGTAAAGTTACTTTCGTAGTTTAACTTAATTTTAATTATGGCTTTTTACAGCTTAATCAAGGTTTGACTTTATTTTTATGTTGTTCTTTGACACTCTTTACGCCGGGTGTCTATTAATTTGGGTCAATCGTATGACCGCGGTGGCTGGCACGAAATTTACCAACCCTAATTAGCATGGCTAGGTCAAACTTTCGTTCATAGCCTAATTCTTGTCACTGCTGTATCCCGTGGGGGTGTGGCTAAGCAAGGCGTTATGAGCTACTGGTGTAGTGTGCTTGATGCCCGCTCCTTTTAGTCTTTAATGATTTGGAGGGCATTCTCACTGGGATGCGGATGCTTGCATGTGTAAGTCTGCTAAGAACTAATAGAAAGGCCAGGACCAAACCTTTATGTTGATGGGGCAATAATGCCCATCTAGACATTTTCAGTGTCTTGCTTTATAAAAATTTAAGCTACATTAAC